ATTTGCATTATTTTAATAATGTAAATAGACACACCACGGGGTGGTGGAATATGCTAGTAGAGGTATCTCTGTTTCCGGGGGGTTTGCAGAAATGATAAGTATCTCCGTAGTGTAGGGGGGTAGGGGGGTTTAACGCGCGGAAACCGGGGGCATCTTAGATAAAAGAGGAGTGAAAATATAACCTTATGTCCTTGATATCCAAGTATGTATTCTTAAGTAAAGTCATATTAACATTCACTTATTTATACCTGTAGCAGTGATGTTCAACCTTAATAAACATTTCATATGCACTGTGAAATGCAAGATGAAAGGATAAAAAAAAAAAGAGAACCCCTTGCCCTTGTTGAGAGAACGCCCGGCATGACGAATTGGGGGTAATATGTCATTCCACCATTAGTCAATGTACGGGTAGAGAGTCTTGAATGAGGAATGTATTCTATTGGTGTTCCTGAAGAAGGAACCAAATGCCAGGAATAGTTCACAAAGTGAAACCCTCACAAATACTTGTCCCTCACCATCAATAAGAGTATGCGCTAAGAATCACTGTTGGTCGGTTCTTATTGGGTAATATTTTTTAAGCTTATCTATGTGGAGTACTTGGTGGAATGTGATTCGATATTATTTAGGGGAACAACCTATTTTAGCTTATGTAATGTTAAGAAGAAAATAAGTGATGGGATGCTTGTTTTAAATAAGTTTATGTTGATATTACATATATATGTAAGTATTACTATATTATATATGGTTAATATAGATGTATGGGGATAATACATATATGTATATAAGCAGAGAATAGTTTAGTTTAGAATCCTAGCTTTGGGAGTTAGGGGTAGGAGTTAAAATCTCCTTTCTTTGAGCAGTAGGGAGGAGTTTAACCTCCGGCGTCCGGTTTACAAGACCGGCGCTCTGACACTGAGCTACTAGTGCAAGTTCATTCAAGGGCTTTGTTTTCGACTCAGCCTGCTAGGGGGGATAAGAAGAGGATGAGGAGGAAGTAGACGACGGAGGCCACTTGGCCGATGATAATAAAGGGATGTTCTACTGGTATGCCTCCAATTCATGTGAGAATGAGGACGTCTGCTACGAATGTTCAGAAGAGAAATTGTGTGACAGGCCGGAAGGTAAGTCCTCGTTGCTTTGATGTGTGGAGGATTGGGACTAGTATTAGTACTAAGATAGAAAATAGAAGGGCAAGGACACCTCCTAGTTTGTTTGGGATAGAGCGTAGGATGGCGTATGCAAATAGGAAGTATCATTCAGGCTTGATATGTGGTGGGGTGACTAGGGGGTTGGCTGGGGTAAAATTATCTGGGTCTCCTAGAAGGTTTGGGGAGAAGAGGGCAAGGGATGTTAGGGCAATGAGTAGGATGGCAAAGCCTAGTAGGTCTTTGTATGAGAAGTATGGGTGGAAGGAAATTTTATCGGCGTCAGAGTTTAGACCTGCGGGGTTGTTGGAGCCTGTTTCGTGGAGGAAAAGGATGTGGATTACTGAGAAGGCTGCTACGATAAAGGGGAAGAGGAAGTGGAAGGCAAAGAACCGAGTGAGGGTGGCGTTGTCTACTGAGAAGCCGCCTCAGATTCATTGGACTAGGTTGTTTCCGATGTAGGGAATGGCTGAGAAAAGGTTGGTAATGACTGTGGCGCCTCAGAAGGATATCTGCCCTCAGGGGAGGACGTATCCGACGAATGCGGTGGCCATAACTAGGAGTAATAGAATGACTCCTACATTTCATGTTTCTTTATAAAGGTATGATCCGTAGTAGAGGCCGCGGGCAATGTGCATGTAGATGCAGATGAAGAAGAAGGATGCACCGTTAGCGTGCATGCTTCGGATTAGTCAGCCGTAATTAACATCTCGGCAGATGTGTGCTACGGATGAGAATGCTGAAGTGATATCGGATGTGTAGTGTATGGCTAAAAATAGTCCGGTTACAATTTGAAGGATGAGGCATAAGGAGAGGAGGGAGCCGAAGTTTCATCAGGCTGAGATATTAGAGGGGGCAGGGAGGTCGACTAGTGCGTCGTTTGCTAGTTTTAGTAGTGGGTGGGTTTTTCGTAGGTTGGCCATTAAAAGGTTCTTGTAGTTGAATAACAACGGTGGTTTTTCAAGTCATTGGTTTTGGTTAAAGTCCAAGCAGGAATTATGACTTATGTAATGTCTTTATTTTTATTGGGGCTGATTTTAGGGCTAGTGGCGGTGGCTTCAAACCCTTCTCCCTACTTTGCGGCGCTGGGGCTGGTAGTAGTGGCAGGCATAGGGTGTGGCGTGCTGATTGGTCATGGGGGGCCTTTTTTATCATTGGTTTTGTTTTTGATTTATTTAGGTGGAATGTTAGTTGTTTTTGCTTATTCTGCAGCTTTAGCTGCGGAGCCTTATCCTGACAGCTGAGGGAGTCGGTCAGTGTTGGTGTACGTGCTTGCATATTTGATTGGGTTGGGGGTTGTTTCTAGCCTGTTTTTAGGGGGGTGGTATGAGGCATCGTGGGTGCCGGGGGATGAGTTAGCAGAATTTTCTGTTTTTCGGGGGGATATTGGAGGGGTTGCGGTAATGTATTCATCGGGGGGAGGGATGTTGATGATTAGTGCTTGGGTTCTGTTGCTAACTTTATTAGTGGTGTTAGAGTTGACTCGAGGGTTAAGTCGGGGGGCGCTTCGGGCTGTTTAGGTTAGAATAAGTATGATGGCAAGGGTGAGGGTTAGGAGGAATAGGGTGAGGTACGTTTTGATTATACCTTGTTGGGCATTGCTTGTAGTTGTAATGAGGGGTAGGTTTACGGAGGCTAGTGCTTTTGGACCGGACTTTTCTAGTCATGTTTGGTCTACTATTTGGCTGGCGATGGTCTGTCCTAGGAGGAGGTTTATTTTTGGGGTTAGGCGATGGATGAGGGGTGGGAAATATCCTAGCATGTTGGAGAAATGATGGGGTGTTAGTTTTGGGGTTGGTTTAAATTGCTGGGTTGTGAGGGTGGCCAATTCTAGGGCCGTAAGTAGTCCTAAAATAGTGACAATAAGAGCGGCTAGTTTTAGTACGGGGGGTATAGATATAATTGGCGTTTTAAGGGGCAGGATATTTGAGGTAATAATGAGGCCGGCAATGATGCTGCCTCAGGCTAGTCGTTTGATCGGGTTAATTACGGATGGGTTGTTTTCGTTAATGGGGGAGAGAGTGTTGAATCGGGGGTGGCCTATTGATACGAAGAATACTACGCGGAGGCTGTAGATAGCGGTGAATGAGGTGGCGAGGAGGGTAAGAACAAGGGCTCAGGCGTTTAGGTGAGATGTGTTTAAGGCTTCGATGATTGCATCTTTAGAGAAGAAGCCTGCTAGGAAAGGGGTGCCCGTGAGAGCGAGGCTTCCGATGGTTAAGCAGGAGGAGGTGAAGGGGGTTAGGTGGTGCATTCCTCCTATCTTTCGGATGTCTTGTTCATCATTAAGGCTATGGATGATGGCGCCTGAGCATAGGAATAGTATAGCTTTAAAGAAGGCGTGGGTGCAGATGTGTAGGAAGGCTAGTTGTGGTTGGTTGAGGCCGATGGTTACTATTATGAGACCTAGTTGGCTGGAGGTGGAGAATGCGACGATTTTTTTGATGTCATTTTGGGTCAGGGCGCATGTGGCGGTAAATAGTGTGGTTAGTGCGCCGAGGCACAGGCAGGTTGTGAGTGCTGTGGGGTTGTTCTCTATTAAGGGGCTAATGCGGATAAGTAAGAAAATACCGGCTACAACCATAGTGCTGGAGTGTAGTAGGGCAGAGACCGGCGTAGGACCTTCTATGGCTGACGGGAGCCATGGGTGGAGTCCAAATTGTGCTGATTTTCCTGTGGCTGCTAGGATAAGTCCTAGGAGGGGGAGGGTTAGGTCAGTGTTGTCTGAGGTGGCAAATATTTGTTGTAGTTCTCATGAGCCTAGGTTTGTTGCAAGTCATGCTATTGCTAAAATTAGTCCGATATCTCCAACTCGGTTATAAATAACTGCTTGGAGAGCTGCGGTGTTAGCATCAGCTCGGCCGTATCACCATCCGATTAATAGGAACGACATAATGCCTACGCCTTCTCATCCGATAAATAATTGGAATATATTGTTTGCTGAGACTAGGATAAGTATGGCAATTAGGAAGACTAGGAGGTATTTAAAGAATCGGTTTATATTGGGGTCGGAGTGTATATATCATGAGGCAAATTCTAGGATAGATCAGGTGACGTACAGTGCTACTGGGATAAAGATGATTGAGTAGTGGTCGAATTTTAGGCTAATGTTGATGTCAAATGTGGTTGTGTTTGTTCAGTTTCAGGTTGTTAAGATGGTCTCAGCTCCTTCATTAAGGAAGAGGGCGAGGGGAAGCAGGCTAACAAAGAAGGCCATTTTGACTGCGTCCTTGACTTGAAGTAGGGCTCAGGAGTTTTCTTGTGTTTTAGGGGATAGGGTTGTTAGTAAGGGGTGGGTGAGTAAGGCAAAGATGATAAGGAGTGTTGAAGTTATTATTAGAGGGGTGGGGTGCATAGCTACTACTTGGATTTGCACCAAGAGTTTTTGGTTCCTAAGACCAACGGATGAGCTGTTATCCTTTAGGAGCGGGGCGGGTGAGCCTTGGGGTTTAACCAAGGTGGCGAAAATTAGCAGGTTTCGTTGCGGTCATGCCTCTCCCGGTGGGTAAGAGGGTTTTAACCTCTGTTTTTAGAACCACAATCTAATGTTTTTGTTTAAACTATACCTACAAGCAGCCCAACCTCAAATTAGCTCGGGTTTTATAATTAGGAGGAGGAGCGGTAAGATGTGGAGGGCGATAAGGAGGTGTTCGCGTGAGTGAGAGGGGTCTAGTGTAATAATATGGGAGGGAAGGGGACCTCGCTGAGTCATAAGGAACATGTACAATGAGTAGCCTGCGGTAATAAGGGTGCCTGCGCCTGTTAGGACTAGGGATCAGTAGGATCAGTTGAAGAGTGATGTAATGATCATCAATTCGCCTATTAGGTTGGGGAGAGGTGGCAGAGCCAGGTTGGCTAAGCTGCTAATAAATCACCAGGTGGTCATTAGTGGGAGAATCATTTGGAGGCCTCGGGCAAGGACTATAGTTCGGCTGTGTGTACGTTCGTAGTTTGTGTTAGCTAGGCAGAATAGGGCGGAGGAGGTAAGTCCGTGGGCAATCATAAGGATTAGGGCTCCTGTAAGTCCTCAGGGGGTTTGAATTAGAATACCTCCTGCGACAAGTCCTATGTGGCTGACAGAGGAATATGCGATTAGGGATTTAAGGTCAGTTTGTCGGAGGCAGATTGACCCGGTCATTACAACACCTCATAGGGCGAAGATGATGAACGGGTAGCTTAGTTCTTTGGTTAGGGGCTCTAGTACTGTTATTATACGGATTATGCCGTATCCCCCTAGTTTTAGTAGGACGGCGGCAAGGATTATGGAGCCTGCAATGGGGGCTTCTACGTGGGCTTTAGGCAGTCATAAGTGGACACCGTAGAGTGGCATTTTTACTAAAAAGGCTAGGAGGCAGCCTGCTCATCATAATTTGTCGGCGTAAGAGGAGAGTTCGGGTATTTTGGAGTATTGGAGGGTAAGAAGGGATAGTGTACCGGTGTCATTTTGGAGTAGAAGAAGGGCTACTAGTAAGGGTAAGGATCCTGCTAAGGTGTAGAACAGAAAGTATGTTCCTGCATTTAGTCGTTCTGTTTGGTTACCCCATCGGGTAATAATGATGAGCGTTGGGATAAGGGTGGCTTCAAATATTACGTAAAACATAATAATTTCGGTAGCGCTGAAGGCTAGGATGAGGAAGAATTGTAGTGAGATGAGAAGGGTAATATACATGCGTTGTCGGTTAACTGGTTCTAGGGCTGTGTGGTTTTGGCTTGCTAAAATTATTAAAGGGAGGAGCCAGCAAGTGAGTACTAGTAGTGGGGTTGATAAAGGGTCTGTTGCCATATACGGATTGAGGGCGGTTCAGCCCAGTTCTGATGAATTTTTTAGTCAAGTCAGGCTGACTAGGGCAATGATAAGGCTGTGGCCCAGGGTTGTTGGTCAAAGTCATTTGGTGGGAGTAAGCCAGGTAGTTGGGATAAGCATGAGTGTTGGTAGTAAAATTTTTAGCATTGTAGTAAATTAAGGCTTTGTAGGTGGTCTGTCCCATGGGTGCGGGCGGTGGCTACCAGTAGTGCGAGACCAGCGCTGGCTTCGCAGGCTGAGAATGCTAGGAGGAGTATTGGGGAGGCGGAGTAGCCGGTAGTGTCTAGTTGAAGGGTTCAAAGGGAGAGGGCAATGAAAAGGGAAAGTATTATTCCTTCTAGGCATAATAGGGCAGAGAGAAGGTGGGTTCGGTGGAATGCTAGGCCTATTAAGCCTAAGATAAAAGCTGACGAGAAGGTAAAGTGAACAGGGGTCATAAGACAGTTATGGGCTTTAACCATAGGCTTTTGAGCCGAAATCAAATGTTTTAAATTAAACTAATTGTCTATTCGGCTCACTCTAATCCTCCTTGGGTTCATTCGTAGATTAGGCCGAGGGTTAGGAGCGCCAGGACGGCTGTGGCTCAGGCGAATGTGAGTAGAGGGGAGAGAAGTTGGTCGCCTCATGGCAGGGGGAGTAGGAGGGCGATTTCGAGGTCAAATAGAAGGAATAGGATGGCGACAAGAAAGAACCGGAGGGAGAAGGGGAGGCGGGCTGAGCCAAGGGGGTCGAACCCGCATTCATAGGGTGAGAGCTTTTCGTGGTCAGGGGCTATTAGGGGCAATCAGAAGGAGACGATGGCGAGGATTGTGGAAAGGGCGATGGCGATGGAGATAACAGTGGTTACTAGGTTCATTATCTTTCCTTGGATTTTAACCAAGACCGGGTGATTGGAAGTCACTTATACTGGCAGTTGTACTAGAAAGATTATGAGCCTCATCAGTAGATGGAGATGTATAGGAATAGTCAGACTACGTCAACGAAATGTCAGTATCATGCGGCTGCTTCAAATCCGAAGTGGTGTTCGGCTGTGAAGTGGTATTGGATTTGTCGTAGGAGGCAGACCGCTAGGAAGGTAGAACCGACAATTACGTGTAGTCCGTGGAAGCCGGTGGCTACAAAGAATGTGGAGCCATAAACACCGTCGGCGATTGTAAATGGGGCTTCATAGTACTCTATTGCTTGGAGGAGGGTGAAGTAGAACCCAAGAAGGATGGTTAGGGCAAGGGATTGAATTGCTTGCTTACGTTCCCCCTCCATTAGGCTGTGATGGGCCCAGGTGACTGTCACACCGGATGCTAGGAGGACGGCTGTGTTTAGTAAGGGTACCTCAAAGGGGTCCAGTGTGGTGATTCCTGTTGGAGGCCAGCAGCCTCCAAGTTCAGGTGTGGGAGCTAGGCTGGAGTGGTAGAAGGCTCAGAAAAATCCTAGGAAGAAGAAAACTTCTGATGTAATAAAAAGGATTATACCGTATCGGAGGCCTTTTTGTACAGGGGGTGTATGGTGGCCTTGGAAAGTGCCTTCTCGGATGATGTCTCGTCATCATTGGATTATCGTTAGTACTAATAGTACAAGTCCAAGGGTTATTAAGGTGGTTGAGTGGAAATGGAATCAGATGGCTAGGCCTGATGTTATTAGAAGGGCGGCGATGGCCCCTGTCAGTGGTCAAGGGCTGGGGTCTACTATGTGGTATGCGTGTGCTTGGTGGGCCATTAGACGTTTTCTTGTAGATATAGGCTTAGGAGGAGTACGAATACGTAGGCTTGAATTATTGCAACGGCAACTTCAAGTAGTGTTAGGAGGAAAAGAAGGGTGGCGGTGAGGATCGCTACGGTTGGTATAAGGGGGAGCAGTACGAAAGCGGCTGTTGCGATTAATTGAATTAGGAGGTGACCGGCTGTTAAGTTTGCAGTTAACCGTACGCCTAGGGCAAGGGGTCGGATAAATAGGCTAATTGTTTCGATAATAATTAGTACGGGGATGAGGAGGGTTGGAGTCCCTTCTGGTAGGAGGTGGCCAAGGGCGTGGGTGGGTTGGTTTCGTATGCCAATAATAACGGTTGCAAGTCATAGGGGAACTGCGAATCCCATATTGAGGGACAACTGGGTGGTAGGGGTAAATGTGTAGGGGAGGAGGCCTATTATATTAAGGGTAATAAGGAAAATTATTAAGGATGCTAAAAGGGTTGCTCATTTGTGCCCTCCGGGGTTGAGTGGAATGAACAGTTGTTGGGTAAACCGGTTTACAAACCACCCCTGTAGGGTTAGAAGGCGGTTGTTTAGTCAACGGGCTGAGGGGGTGGGAAATAAAATTCAAGGGAGAGTGAGGGCGAGGGCGATTAAGGGGATGCCTATATATGTGGGGCTCATAAATTGGTCGAAGAAGCTTAGTGTCATGGTCAGGCTCAGGATTCTGTTTTATGGGTTTCTGCGGCTTGTGCTGTGGGCTCATTAGGGAAAGTGTGGGCTAAGATTTTAGGGGGGAGGACTGCTAGGAATACTAGTCAAGAGAACATTAAAATTGCAAATCAAGGGGCGGGGTTGAGTTGGGGCATGTCGTTAAGGGTGGTCGGGAGCCACCAGTCTTTAGCTTAAAAGGCTAACGCTGTGCCCTGTTTAGCTTCTTAGCGAGGCGTCTTGAAGTATTAGTGAGGATCAGTTTTCAAAGTGTTCCAGTGGAACTGCTTCTACAACGATAGGCATAAAGCTATGGTTGGCTCCGCAGATCTCGGAGCATTGGCCGTAAAATACGCCAGGGCGGGAGGTAATAAAGGCTGTTTGGTTCAATCGGCCTGGGACGGCGTCTATTTTTACTCCGAGGGCTGGTACTGCTCATGAGTGCAGTACGTCTTCAGCTGAAACTAACACGCGGATGGGGGATTCAACTGGGATTACTATTCGGTGGTCTGTTTCTAATAGTCGGAACTGGCCTGGGGCTAAGTCTTGTGTGGGGATTATATATGAGTCGAATCCAAGGTCTTCATAATCGGTGTATTCATAGCTTCAATATCATTGGTGGCCTATGGCTTTGATGGTTAAATGGGGGTCATTAATTTCATCCATTAGGTAGAGGATGCGAAGAGACGGGAGGGCGATTAGGATAAGAATGATGGCGGGCAGGATTGTTCAGATGATTTCAATTTCTTGGGAGTCTAGGATATATTTGTTGGTTAGTTTGGTGGAGACTATCGCCACAATAATGTAAAGTACAAGAGTGCTAATTAAAAATACAATCATTAGGGCGTGGTCGTGGAAGTGAAGAAGTTCTTCTATAACAGGGGAGGCTGCGTCTTGGAAACCTAGTTGTGAGGGATGTGCCATTAATTGTGGTAAGATGCGCAAGGGTTTAACTTGCAATTTTGCCTTGACAAGGCAATGTAATGTCTTTTTACTAGCGTCTCATAAAGAAAGTGGCAGAGTGGTAATGTGACTGGCTTGAAACTAGTCTACGGGGGTTCAATTCCTCCCTTTCTCGTTAATTAGCTCGTACTTGGACGAATGCAGGCTCTTCAAAGGTGTGGTAAGGAGGAGGGCAGCCATGCAGCCATTCAACGTTAGTGGCGGTGAGTTCTACAGATATTACCTCTCGTTTGGCGGCAAAGGCTTCTCATACAATGAATAGGAATATAATTACTGCCACTAGGGAGATCAGGGACCCAATAGATGAGACGGTGTTTCAAAGGGTGTAGGCGTCAGGGTAGTCTGAGTACCGTCGAGGCATTCCGGCCAGGCCTAGGAAGTGTTGGGGGAAGAAGGTGAGGTTGACTCCGATAAACATAACTCCAAAGTGGATTTTTGTTCAGGTGCTGTGCAGGGTATACCCTGTGAAGAGCGGGAATCAGTGTACGAAGGCTGCTATAATAGCAAAGACAGCGCCTATAGACAGGACGTAGTGGAAGTGGGCAACGACGTAATATGTGTCGTGGAGGACAATGTCTAAGGAGGAGTTGGCTAGAACAATGCCTGTTAGCCCCCCAACAGTGAATAGGAAAATAAAGCCGAGTGCTCATAGGAGGGGGGTCTCTCATTTAATTGAGCCTCCGTGCAGGGTGGCCAGTCAGCTAAAGACTTTTACACCGGTTGGAATGGCGATGATTATGGTAGCGGAGGTGAAGTAGGCCCGTGTGTCTACATCCATGCCTACTGTAAACATGTGGTGGGCTCATACAATAAAGCCTAGGAGGCCAATAGCCATCATTGCTCACACCATGCCCATGTAGCCGAAAGGTTCTTTTTTCCCTGAGTAGTAGGCAACAATGTGGGAGATCATTCCGAACCCAGGAAGGATAAGGATATATACTTCAGGATGTCCAAAGAATCAGAAGAGGTGTTGGTATAGAATGGGGTCACCTCCACCAGCGGGGTCAAAGAAGGTTGTGTTTAAGTTTCGGTCAGTCAGAAGCATGGTAATCCCCGCAGCAAGTACTGGTAGGGAGAGGAGAAGGAGGACTGCGGTGATTAGGACGGCCCACACGAACAGGGGCGTTTGGTATTGTGAGATGGCAGGAGGTTTTATGTTAATAATAGTTGTAATAAAGTTGATGGCCCCCAGGATGGAGGACACACCTGCTAGATGGAGGGAGAAAATGGTGAGGTCTACAGATGCTCCCGCGTGGGCTAAGTTGCCGGCGAGAGGGGGGTAGACGGTTCAGCCAGTCCCGGCCCCGGCTTCAACGCCTGATGAGGCCAATAGGAGTAGGAATGAGGGAGGTAAGAGCCAGAAGCTTATGTTATTTATTCGGGGGAATGCCATGTCTGGGGCTCCAATCATAAGAGGGATAAGTCAGTTCCCGAAGCCTCCAATCATAATTGGTATTACTATAAAGAAAATTATTACAAAAGCATGTGCTGTAACAATGACGTTATAAATCTGGTCGTCTCCAAGGAGGGCCCCTGGTTGACTTAGCTCCGCCCGAATTAACAGGCTTAAAGCAGTGCCAACCATCCCGGCCCAAGCACCAAATACTATATAAAGGGTGCCGATGTCTTTGTGATTAGTTGAAAAAAATCAGCGTGTGATTGCCACAGGTAAGATGGCTGAGTTTTAAGTGGTGGGTTGTAGCCCCATAGACAGAGGTTCGATTCCTCTTCTTATCAAGCCCTGAGGTGTATATCATAACAGATTGCAAATCTGGAGAAGCAAATTGACGTTTGCCGGGGCTTTCCCCCGCCTCGTTTAGCCGGGACGGCGGGGGAAAGTAGGTGGATGCTCGCTGGTTTGAGCGCTTAGCTGTTAACTAAGAGTTTGTGGGATCGAGGCCCTCCCACCTAGGAAGGCTTTAGCTTAATTAAAGTGTCTGTTTTGCATGCAGGTGATGTGGGGTAATGTCCCGCAAGTCTTAATCCAGGGGCTGGGAGATTTTCACTCTCGCTTAGGGCTTTGAAGGCCCTTGGTCTTAATACTATCCTAAGCCTCTTAGTGTGTTAACAGTGCTAGTGCTGCAGGGGTTAGGGGAAGTAGGAGGGCTGTGGCGGCAATGGCGATTGCTAGTGGGAGTGTTGTGTGCAGGGGCTGTGGGCGTCAGGAGGCAGCGGCAGTAGTATTATTTGGGGCTAGTGTAAGGGTTATAGCGTAGCAGAGGCGTAGGTAGAAATAGAGGCTGAGGAGGGCTGTTAAGGCAGCGATCGTGGCGGTGGGGGCTAGTTCTTGTTTTGTTAATTCTTGGAGAATTAATCATTTAGGGGCGAAGCCTGTGAGTGGGGGAAGGCCCCCGAGAGAGAGTAAGACTATGGGTGCTAAGGCAGTGATGGCGGGGGCTTTTGCTCAAGAGGTGGCGAGAGTGTTGATAGTGGTAGCGTTGTTTAGTTTGAAGATTAGGAATGTGGAGAATGTTATCACGAAGTAGGTTAGTAGCGCTAGAAGTGTGAGGGAGGGAGCGTATTGTAATACTAAGATTATTCATCCTAGATGGGCGATAGAGGAGTAGGCCAGGATCTTTCGAAGTTGCGTTTGGTTTAGTCCCCCTCAGCCCCCGATAAGGGTGGATGTAAGGCCTAGTACGACTAGAAGGGGGGCGGCGTTTGTGGGTAGTTGTATAATTAGGGCGAATGGGGCTAGTTTTTGTCAGGTGGACAGGATAAGTCCTGTGGTGAGGTCAAGGCCCTGAAGTACTTCGGGGAGTCATGCGTGTATGGGGGCTAGTCCGATTTTTAGGGCAAGGGCAATTATGAGGATGGTGGTGGGGAGGGGGTGTGCTATTTGTTGAAGCTCTCATTGTCCTGTGAGTCAGGCGTTAGTAGTACTAGCAAACAAGATTATGGCAGCAGCAGTGGCTTGGGTTAGGAAATATTTGGTTGTGGCTTCGACGGCTCGGGGGTGGTGGTGTTGGGCTATTAGGGGGATGATGGCTAGGGTGTTGATTTCAAGTCCTATTCATGCTAGAAGTCAGTGGTTGCTTGCAAAAGTGACTGTTGTTCCTAAGCCTAGGCCGAGTAAAAGGGCGGCTAAAATATAGGGGTTCATTAGTAAAGGAAGGATTTTAACCAACATGTTTGGGGTATGGGCCCAAAAGCTTTAATTAGCTGACTTTACTAGAAAATGGTGTAGTGGAAGCACTAAGAGTTTTGATCTCTTAAGTATGGGTTCGAGTCCCTTTTTTCTAAGGAGTTGGAGGGATTTTAACCCTCATGGTTCACTCTATCAAAGTGGCCCTTTAATTCAGGCACAGCTCCTTTAAAGTTGCGGGGGGAGGCCTGCGAAGGCAATTGGAACGGCTAGGTGCCAGATTACTAAGGCGAGGGTAATGGGGAGAAAATTTTTTCAGACAAGGTGTATGAGTTGGTCGTAGCGGAATCGAGGGTAGGAGGCTCGTACTCATAGGAAGAGGATTGAAAGAAGGGCGGCCTTGGTTATTAGATTTACGGCCGTAAGTTCGGGCAGTGTGGGGATGTGGGAAGCGCCTAGGAATAGGGTGGCTGAGAGGGTGTTTATTAGGAGGATGTTGGCGTACTCTGCTAGGAAGAAGAGTGCGAAGGGGCCTCCTGCGTATTCTACGTTGAAGCCAGAGACTAGTTCTGATTCTCCTTCTGTTAAGTCAAAGGGGGCACGGTTTGTTTCTGCTAAGGTGGAAATGTATCATATTGCTGCCAGGGGCCAGGCTGGAATAATAAGTCAAATTCCTTCTTGGGCGACGTTAAATGTTTGTAGAGTAAAGCCTCCGGTAAAAATGATAGCGTTTAGGAGAATAAGACCTAGGCTGACTTCGTAGGAGATGGTTTGGGCGACTGCTCGGAGGGCTCCGATTAGGGCATATTTTGAATTTGATGCTCATCCTGAGCCGAGGATTGAATATACAGCAAGACTGGAGAGTGCCAGGATGAATAGAATGCTGAGGTTTAGGTCGGCGACTGGGTATGGAAGGGGGAGGGGGGCTCAAAGGGTGAGGGCGAGGGTTAGGGCAAGTATCGGTGTGAGTAGAAATAGGACAGGGGAGGATGTGGATGGTCGGACCGGTTCTTTAATGAATAGTTTGACTCCGTCTGCGATGGGCTGTAGGAGGCCGTAAGGGCCTACAATGTTAGGGCCTTTACGTAGTTGCATGTAGCCTAGAACTTTCCGTTCAATTAGGGTTAAGAAGGCAACTGCTAGGAGGACGGGTACAATAAAGGTTAGGGGATTTAGGATGTGGGTAATGAGGGTGGAAATCATAGTTAAGAAGAGGATTTGAACCTCTATGAAAAGGGCTTAGGTCTTTTGCAATAGCCGGGGTCTGCCACCTTAACATGTCGTTTTCTCGGACTTGGTTGTTATACCCCCTTATTCCTTTTAGTTGGTTTCATTGAGTGGGGGAGAGGCGTGCTTTGGGCAGGGGCCTCTTCTTTTCGGTCCTTTCGTACTAGAAAAGATTATAGCATAGATAGAAACTGACCTGGATTACTCCGGTCTGAACTCAGATCACGTAGGACTTTAATCGTTGAACAAACGAACCCTTAATAGCGGCTGCACCATTAGGATGTCCTGATCCAACATCGAGGTCGTAAACCCTCTTGTCGATATGGGCTCTAAAAGAGGATTGCGCTGTTATCCCTAGGGTAACTCGGTCCGTTGATCGGCATTGCCGGATCATGGTGGTCAGAAATTCTGTTAATTAGAGCTGTGGCTCTTGGTTCTAGGAGGTGTGCTCCCATTCCGCGTGGGGGTTTTGTGTTTCCCCGTGGTCGCCCCAACCAAAGACAGTAGGGCAGGGCCCATTTAGTTTATTTCCGTGTGGGGGTGGTTTTGACATGGGCTGCTTGGTGTCTAAAGCTCCATAGGGTCTTCTCGTCTTATGTTATTATCCCCGCTTCTGCACGGGGAGATCAATTTCATTGACCTGAAAAAGGAGACAGTTAAGCCCTCGTTATGCCATTCATACAGGTCTCCATTTAAGAGACAAGTGATTGCGCTACCTTCGCACGGTCAAAATACCGCGGCCGTTAAACTTATAGTCACAGGGCAGGCGGGACCTCTTATATTTACTGTTGTTCAAGAGGCGATGTTTTTGGTAAACAGGCGAGGCTTTTGTTTGCCGAGTTCCTTCTTTTTCTTTTAGTCTTTCCTTGTAGGCACACCTGTGTGGGGTTAACGGTTTTAAGTTAAGTGGTTTTCTGGTTGTCTATTTAGTGCTTATTTACCTCTTTTATTGGGGCCGTTAATGTTCGGGGGTTAGTCCGTTTCGATTTACACGTGTGCTGGGAGAGAGGCGGTGCTCTCTTATTACTCATATTAGCATAGACGCTCCCATGTTTTAATGGGACGGCCTGATGGTGGTAGGGGGTTAAGAAAAGTTTATCGGGATAATAGGTCTTGTTTTATATTTGAGCTTTAACGCTTTCTAGGCAGGTGGCTGCTTTTAGGCCCACTGTAATATTTGACCTTTTAGTAGTAGGATCTTTACCCTCCTGTAAAAGTTGTAGCTTGATTCAAAGGAGCTGTACCTTCTTTGACTAACTCTGCTGAGTTCTTCTTCTCTTTTAGTGCTGAACGGAGTGGAGGGAAGAACAGGGCAGGCTGAACTTCTATTCATTTCTCAGGCAACCAGCTATTACTAGTTTCGGTAGGTCTGTCACCTCTACTCAAAGCTCTTCCCACTCTTTTGCCACAGAGACGGGTTTGCCCTATTTGTAGGCTGTCTTGGAGTAGCTCAACTAGTTTCGGGGTGTTAAACTATAAGGCTTTTTGCTTAAAATATACTAGCTAAATCATGATGCAAAAGGTACGAGGGTTCGGCTCTGCTTTTATTAACTTTGACTGGGTTATTTCATTTCTCTTTCAGCTTTCCCTTGCGGTACTTTATCTATTGCTCTATTTAGGTCCTTTTCTATCTCCTATACTTTGGTAGAGGGAAATGGTTTGTTTAGTCTTGTTCTTGTAGTTGAAGTTGAGGGATGTTTGGTTGTTGTGTTCTTGGTGGTTAGGCTAGCTGTAGGGTATCAGGGCAATCCGATTTGCACGGATGACTTCTCAGTGTAAGGGAGATGCTTTTCTGTCTTAGCTATGTCCTGGTTTTTCCAAGTGCACCTTCCGGTACACTTACCATGTTACGACTTGCCTCCCCTTTGCGTGTGTTAAGGTTTAGTTACATATTTATTAGTGGGCTTGGGGAGAGTGACGGGCGGTGTGTGCGCGCTTCAGGGCCAATTTCAGCAAAACGCTCTATTTTTTGCTTACTGTTAAATCCTCCTTCGGTCATGCTTTTCAGCGTGTCTTCCGTAGTTTTCTGGGGTAGAAAATGTAGCCCATTTCTTCCCCCTCCATACGCTACACCTCGACCTGACGTTTAGGGTTGTACCAATTTTGCTTACTATAAGTCCTTCACAGGGTAAGCTGACGACGGCGGTATATAGGCGGGTAAAACAAGGAGGGGTGAGGTTGAACGGGGGGTATCGGTTCTAGAACAGGCTCCTCTAGGTGGATCTAAAGCACCGCCAAGTCCTTTGGGTTTTAAGCTGGTGCTTGTAGTTCCCAGGCGGATAGCTGAGGTAGGGATGCTATCTATGTTTAGGGCTAAGCATAGTGGGGTATCTAATCCCAGTTTGTGTCTTAGCTTTCGTGGCTTCAGGATTTGTAAAGTTACTTTCGTGTGTGTGCTTCATGCCTTCGGATGCGTATAACAGCTTTGAGGGTGTTCGGCTTTAGTTTGAGTGCCCCCTAACCACGCTTTACGCCGGAGTTTGTCAACTTGGGTCTCTCGTATAACCGCGGTGGCTGGCACGAGTTTTACCGGCCCTTTTAGCTTTAACTAAGTCAAGTTTTCACTTATGGCTTAATATTTATCACTGCTGAATTCCCTTGAGGGTGTGGCTAAGCAAGGTGTAGTGGGCTGACGGGGTCGTGCCTGATACCGGCTCCTTTCTCTCGTGCAGAGGGTTAAGGGCATTCTCACAGGGGGGCGGATACTTGCATGTGTAAGTTTAGCTAAAGTTGATATTAAAGTCAGGACCAAGCCTTTGTGCTTGCGGGGCTTTCTAGGGCCCATCTTAACATCTTCAGTGTTATGCTTTAGTTAAGCTACGCTAGC